AAGCAATGAAAAAAGCTATTGAATTAAGTGAACAGACAGATACAAAAGGAATTAAAGTACAAATTGCAGGACGTCTCGATGGAAAAGAAATTGCACGTGTCGAATGGATCAGAGAGGGTAGGGTTCCTTTACAAACTATTCGAGCTCCAATTGATTATTGTGCCTATACAGTTCGAACTATATATGGGGTATTGGGAATAAAAATTTGGATATTTATATAGGATAAATCAAAATTCTTTACCCAACTTTTATTTATTTGTATTTTATACATTTATGAAATACAAATCAAAAACTCTTCTTTTTTTAAAATCATAAATTCTATAAGGTTAAATAAAAAAATAAATTTCTTACTTGATATTAATAGAATTGCTATGCTTAGTGTGTGACTCGTTAGTTTTTAATTAGTTTTTGATTGTTAGACTTAGTCTTAACAAAGAACAGGCTGATCCCTCGTTATGAACTAATAACTAGAAAACTAATAATAAACTCATCATTTTCTTTATACTATCCGTATCCAAAGAACACGTCAAGATATGATCTACCGGTCATATTATTGTAGCACAACTTAAATTTAATCTTTTTTATAATTTTTTACTTTATAAACATATATAAAGAACAAAAAATATAAAAAGTGTACGGATAAATGGAAAGTTGAGAGAAAGAAAACAAATATCAATTAGCCATGATATAATATTCCAGTATGTAAGTATGTAAGGTCTATAAATCAATCTCTCTTTCAAGAGATATAAAGAAAAGGCAATGTAACAAAGCATAAATCCTAATGAATTCATAATTCAATTATGAATGGATCAATATAAAAAAAATAAAGAGCCTAGAGCCAATAAAGACTAAGAAGATTGGCTCAAAACAAATTTCATTAAGAGCTCCATTGCAACTTTCAGACCTAACCATTAATCGAAAGTGATGGGAACGAGAAAACCTTGAATTCATAAGATTCTATTAAAAATGAAAAAGAATCCTAATGATTCATTAGGTGGGATGGCGGAACAACTGAGAGAAAAATGAATTTATTCTGAAAAATTATGGTTTAATTCTACAAGTTAAGAAATCAATTTTGATTAAAGAGTAAATATTCGCCCGCGAAAATTTTTCTTTTATTGATTTATTGGATTGTTCATTTTTTTTAAATCCCCTAAAAAAGAAAAAGAATAAAATACAAACAAAATACATATTCGTTATAAAAAAAATATGAAAAAATCACATGATTACACATAGATTATGATTTTGATTATTATTGAATCATTTAATTCGCGAGGAGCTGGATGAGAAGAAACTCTCATGTCCAGTTCTGTAGTAGAGATGGAATTGAAGAAAAAACCATCAACTATAACCCAAAAAGAACTAGATTCCGTAAACAACATAGAGGAAGATTAAAAGGAAGATCTTATCGAGGTAATCGTATTTGTTTCGCTAGATATGCTCTGCAGGCACTTGAACCTGCTTGGATAACATCTAGACAAATAGAAGCAGGTCGACGAGCAATGACACGAAATATACGCCGTGGTGGAAAAATATGGGTACGTATCTTTCCAGACAAACCGGTTACAATGAGACCTACAGAAACGCGTATGGGTTCGGGAAAAGGATCCCCAGAATATTGGGTCGCTGTCGTTAAACCTGGCAGGATACTTTATGAGATGGGAGGAGTATCTGAAAATATAGCTAGAAGGGCTATTTCAATAGCAGCATCCAAAATGCCTATACGAACTCAATTCATTATTGCAGAATAGAAATCAAAAACAATTTGACAAATAATATTTCTTGATTTTTTTCCTTCTCCTTTAGAAACATTCATGAAACTTTAAAAAAAAAAAAATAGAGTAAAAAATGATATGATTCAACCTCAAACCCATTTAAATGTAGCGGATAACAGCGGGGCCAAAGAATTGATGTGTATTCGAATCCTAGGAGCTAGTAATCGTCGATATGCCTATATTGGTGATGTTATTGTTGCTGTAATAAAGGAAGCAATCCCAAATTCACCGATCGAAAAATCAGAAGTTATTCGAGCGGTAATTGTGCGTACTTCTAAAGAACTAAAACGTGACAACGGTATGATAATACGATATGATGACAATGCTGCAGTTATCATTGATCAAGAGGGAAATCCAAAAGGAACTCGAATTTTTGGTGCGATCCCCCGTGAATTGAGACAGTTAAATTTCACAAAAATAGTTTCATTAGCACCCGAAGTATTATAAAAAATGATATATCATATATCATAGTATCTGAATTTCAATAGATTCATAAAATTATTGGATGATGTCTCATGTAAATACCTTTCAGAATTTATAAATAAAAAAAAGAAAAAAAATGTTATGTTGATTATATTATTTCAACGTTTGTAAGTAAAAAAAATTTGAGTTGATCATGAGTAAGGACACTATTGCTGACATAATAACTTCTATACGAAACGCTGACATGAATAGAAAGGGAACAGTTCGAATAACATGTACTAATATAACCGAAAACTTTGCTAAAATACTTTTACGAGAAGGTTTTATCAAAAACGTCAGAAAACATCAAGAAAGGGGCAAATATTTTTTGGTTTTAACTTTACGCTATAAAAGGAATACAAAAGGATCCCATAAAACGATGTTAAATTTAAAACGAATTAGTCGGCCTGGCCTAAGAATCTATTCTAATTATCAAAAAATCCCGAAAGTTTTAGGCGGGATGGGGATTTTAATTCTTTCTACTTCGCGAGGTATAATGACAGACCGAGAGGCTAGACTAGAAAAAATCGGAGGAGAAATTTTGTGTTGTATATGGTAAGATAATTTTTCTAATATATGAAATTGTATCTTCAACTTCTTTTTTTGAAAAAAAAAAACAGAAAGAATTGATCATATCACCCCTAAAATATTAATTCGTACTTTTTCCTAAGTCATGTAGAAAGTGAAGATTGAATTATAAGATGAAGACATAGTTCAGAAAAGATTGAATTTACTTCAATTTTCACCCTGTCCAAGGGGAATATAACGTTGTATCCTTTATCATTCAATCAAAAGAAAAAGATCGAATTCGAAAAAATTTCAAGAAACTTATTTTCTTCCAATCCAATAAGTATATTCAGAATTCAATTCAAAAATTCAAAATATGAAAATAAGAGCTTCCGTTCGTAAAATTTGTGAAAAATGTCGACTGATCCGTAGACGAGGACGAATTATAGTAATTTGTTCCAACCCAAAACATAAGCAAAGACAAGGATAATCCTTATAAAAAAGGAACTCTTTTCTATCCAAGTAAAAAATCAACGGTACAAATATACAAATAAAGAAAGAAAGAATAAAAAAAAAGAAAAATGGATATATCCATATATCTCTTACTTCTATTTATATTTATAAGATAATAAAAGATGGCAAAACCTATAACAAGAATTGGTTCACGTAGAAATGGACGTATTACTTCACGTAAGAATACGCGCAAAATACCAAAAGGAATTATTCATGTTCAAGCAAGTTTCAACAATACCATTGTCACTGTTACAGATGTGCGAGGTAGGGTGATTTCTTGGTCCTCCGCTGGTGCTTGTGGATTCAAGGGCACAAGAAGAGGAACACCTTTTGCTGCTCAAACCGCAGTAGGAAATGCTATTCGAACAGTAGTCGATCAAGGTATGCAAAGAGCAGAAGTCATGATAAAAGGTCCAGGTCTTGGAAGAGATGCTGCATTAAGAGCTATTCGTAGAAGTGGTCTATTATTAAGTTTTGTGCGGGATGTAACTCCTATGCCACATAATGGCTGTAGACCTCCTAAAAAAAGACGTGTGTAAAAATAAAATACAAATGAAAGATATTTCAAGAGAAATAAATGATTCAATAATTTGATCAAATCAAATAATATTTATCTATGGTTCGAGAGAAAATAGAAGTATCTACTCGGACACTACAATGGAAGTGTGTGGAATCCAGAGCAGACAGTAAGCGTCTCTATTATGGGCGCTTTATTCTTTCACCACTGATGAAAGGCCAAGCCGATACAATAGGCATTGCAATGCGAAGAGTTTTGCTTGGAGAAATAGAAGGAACAAGTATAACAAGTGCAAAATCTGAGAACATACCACATGAATATTCTAGCATAGTAGGTGTTCAAGAATCGGTACATGAAATTTTAATGAATTTAAAAGAAATTGTATTGAGAAGTCATCTTTATGGAATTTGTGAGGCATCTATTTGTGTCAAAGGTCCTGGATGTGTAACGGCTCAAGACATCATTTTACCATCTTATGTGGAAATCGTTGATAACACACAACATATAGCGAACCTAACAGAACCAATTGATTTTTGTATTAGATTACAAATAGAAAGGAATCGGGGATATCGTATAAAAACGCCAAATCACTTTCAAGAGGGAATTTATCCTATAGATGCTGTATTCATGCCTGTTAGAAATGCAAACCATAGTATTCATTCTTATGGGAATGGTAATGAAAAACAAGAGATACTCTTTCTTGAAATATGGACAAATGGAAGTTTAACTCCTAAAGAAGCACTTCATGAAGCCTCTCGAAATTTGATTGATTTATTTATTCCCTTTCTACATGCGGAAGAAGAAAACTTACATTTAGAGAACAATCAAAACAAGTATACTTTACCCCTTTTTTCTTTTCATGATCGATTCAATCAAATACAAAAAAATCAAAAAGAAATAGAATTAAAATCTATTTTTATTGACCAATTAGAATTGACTCCCAAGATCTATAATTGTCTCAAAAGGTCTAATATACATACATTATTGGACCTTTTGAATAATCGTAAAGAAGACCTGATGAGGATTGAACATTTTCGAATAGAAGACATAGATCATATATTTCACATTTTAGAAAAGAATTTCGCAATGAATTTAACGAAAAATAAATAAAATAAATTTTAAAGTCCATTGGATTTCTTTCATCTTTTTTCTAAAAAAGAAAAGATAAGAACATATATTTGGAATATTTAGGAAAATCAATACATTCGAAATAGAATACAGAATTT